AAAAGTAGCTCCAGGGTGGGGGACTACACCACTTATGGGAGTTGCAATGGCTCTATTTGCAATATTTCTATCTATTATTTTAGAAATTTATAATTCATCTGTTTTACTGGATGGATTTTCAATTAATTAGTTCATAAAAACTAGGAAGTCCTAGTTTTTCAATAAAAAAAGAGTATTTTACTTATACTTACTTAATGCTTAAAATACTTAATACTTCAACTTAAGATTACCTAAGACTTGGATTTATAGACCATTCTGGTAGTTCGATCGTGAAATTTATTTGTTTCGATATTTCATTTCCGGAATATGAGCGTGTGACTTGTTATAATTGATCCTATTGATAATACAGAGAATGGACCTGTCATCTCTATCAAGATGATTCTACCTCGTCAGATATTTATTCTAGTCTCTGGAGCACGGACTATATAGAATAGATCAAGAAAAGAAATATTTGAACTATGATTCATACCTATTATTCAGACCTCGCAACCGGATTCAAAAAAATGGAAATAGGTCTTTTATAAATCAAACAATTTTTTTCTTCATACTTCTTTTGACCGAAAGAAACCTCTTTCTCTAGATTTTTTTGAGTTATTACATTCATTTAAGAAGTGATGATCAAATGGTTTTTACTCAGAAAACCTTTGAGTTTAGCTTTGGCTTTCTTAAATCATCGTGGTTCTAGTAGGAATCTGAGGTTTCAATTGATTCATAGGGTCTCAACAAGAGAATTCCTATTAAAAAAAAAGATAGGGAAGAGAAGATTCAAGAGGCCTGTCACGATTAACATAAAGAAAGATGGACGAGCCAACTTGAGATTTTATTTCTTGGCATTATCATCACAAAGAAGAGATTCCGGATTTTTCTTACTTCATATCTTTGGGTCAAATCGAGTCAAGCGGCTAAGCCACAAGAAGTTTTAAACTCGCTATTCCATATCCGTTGAAACCAGTATTTGTGTGTTACGGCTTGAGCCGTACGAGATGAAATTCTCATATACGGCTCTCAGAGGGGGAGTCTTTTTTGGGTTACCTATCTCAATAAAGTATATGATTGGTTCGAGGAACGTCTCGAGATTCAAGCGATTGCAGATGATATAACTAGTAAATATGTTCCTCCTCATGTCAACATATTTTATTGTCTAGGGGGGATTACACTTACTTGTTTTTTAGTACAAGTAGCTACGGGTTTTGCTATGACCTTTTACTATCGTCCAACTGTTACAGAGGCTTTTTCCTCTGTTCAATACATAATGACTGAGGCCAACTTTGGTTGGTTAATTCGATCAGTTCATCGATGGTCAGCAAGTATGATGGTTCTAATGATGATCTTGCACGTATTTCGTGTGTATCTTACGGGTGGGTTTAAAAAACCCCGCGAATTAACTTGGGTTACAGGGGTGGTTCTGGCTGTATTGACCGCATCTTTTGGCGTAACTGGTTATTCCTTACCTCGGGACCAAATTGGCTATTGGGCAGTAAAAATTGTAACAGGCGTGCCTGAAGCTATTCCTATAATAGGATCGCCTTTGGTAGAATTATTACGTGGAAGTGCTAGTGTGGGCCAATCCACTTTGACTCGTTTTTATAGTTTACATACTTTTGTATTGCCTCTTCTTACTGCCGTATTTATGTTAATGCATTTTCCAATGATACGTAAGCAAGGTATTTCGGGTCCTTTATAGAGAAGGCAGATCCTAGATATTTGTAATTTATCATATCGGGGAGGAACAAGAGTCTTTCATTGCTACAAATATGGATTATTTAAAAATAAGACATGTTATTTGGATACTTCTATTCAACTCTGAAGTATTGTTTATTTGATACGAATCGAATAGTTGAAGTATATTTTCCTAAAAGAGGATGGATTATGGGAGTGTGTGACTTGAACTATTGATTGGCCCATGCGGATATATGATTTTATCCGCCACGTTGGAATTCACAACCCAATGTGTCTCCGCATCCAACCATCACGTCAGTCCCTTTATGTAGCATAGGATAGGCCGGTTCGCTTGAGGAGAATATTTTCTATGATCATACCCGAATCATGTCATGCATGAACAGGCTCCGTAAGATCCCTAGAATAAGCGATGTGGAATGATCCAATGTTCTATTTATTCCACTTTGTTTGATTTTTCTTTTTTTTTTTTTAGTCATTTTATTATAATTAATTGATAGTATTAGTATTTCGTATTAATTTGATAGTAATCTTAGTAAGTTTTTTATAGTATGTAGATGCATTCATTTCCTCTGCATCGACCCTGATCTATGATACTATCGGAGTGAAATAAGGGATCTAAGGAAGAACAGGGGCTAGACTTTATTAGTAACAAGTAAAAACTTTGTATTTTTGTATGTAATACAATCGAGATGTTGTGGGGATAAATACCAACCAAAAGACATGAGACAATCCAAAAAGCACTTGATCATGATCGAATTTGTAAGCCTACTTGGATATTGAGCATTTCCTTGTTGCCAGAACTGAATTCTTTGCAATGAATCGTTGCAACTCGGGTAAATGGAATTTGATAAATCTTTTATTACATAGAGTCACTCTATATGTAGATATGTATGAAATATAGATCTTCTATGGATCTATTTCTGTAATTCTTTTGATTCTTGCTCGAGCCGGATGATAAAAAATTATCATGTCCGGTTCCTTTGGGGGATGGATCCACAAGGATTCACCTATCCAAATAACAAAGAAACCTGATTTGAATGATCCTGTATTAAGAGCTAAATTGGCTAAAGGGATGGGACATAATTATTATGGAGAACCTGCATGGCCCAATGATCTTTTATATATTTTTCCAGTAGTAATTCTAGGCACTATTGCATGTAATGTGGGCTTAGCAGTTCTAGAGCCGTCAATGATCGGTGAACCGGCGGATCCGTTTGCAACTCCGTTGGAAATATTACCCGAATGGTACTTCTTTCCCGTATTTCAAATACTTCGCACAGTACCCAATAAGTTATTGGGTGTTCTTTTAATGGTTTCAGTACCAATAGGATTATTGACAGTACCTTTTTTGGAGAATGTCAATAAATTCCAAAATCCATTTCGTCGTCCAGTAGCTACAACAGTCTTTTTGATCGGTACCGCAGTAGCTCTTTGGTTAGGTATCGGAGCAACTTTACCTATTGAGAAATCCCTAACTTTAGGTCTTTTTCAAATTGATTCAACCGTGAAATACCACGACATAGGTATCTAAGGAAGATCCCCTTCTGGATCTTCCTTAGATACATCAATCTTATTATGATCTATTCTGCAAATATATGGACCGTGTCGGAGATTAAAAACTCATTCTATTCTTTTTTATTTCTAAAAATGACAAAATTCCAATGGATTTAAAATGAAAACTTTTTCTTAGGTAAATTGATTGCAAAATGCTTCTGTAGAGTACCCAATATCTGTTTTACATCTTCGATGCGAAAATATTCCATTTTCATAAGATCTTCTTGGCTGTGACTCAAAAGGTCCAATAATGTATGTATATTGGACCTTTTGAGACAATTATAGGTCCTGGAAGACAATTCTGATTGGTCAATAAAAATACATGTCAATGGAATTCCTTTTTTGTTTTTCTTGAGATTAGTGAATCTGTCTTGAAAGGAAAAGGGTAGATTCCATCTGTTTTCATTTTCCTCGAAATTCATGTCCTCTTCCTCTGCATGTAGAAAAGGAATCAATAAATCAATCAAATTACGAGAAGCTTCATAAAGTGCTTCTTTAGGAGTTAAACTTCCATTCGTCCATATTTCTAGAAAGAGTATCTCTTGTTTTTCATTCCCATTCCCATAAGAATGAATACTATGATTCGCATTTCGAACAGGCATGGATACAATATCTATAGGATAACTTCCATCGTGAGAGTCGTTTGTGGATTTCATACGATATCCGCGATCTCTCTTGATTTGTAATTCAATACACAAATCAATTGGTTCTATCAGGTTAGCTATATGCTGTGTCGTGTCAACTATTTCTACAGAAGGCGGTGAGATGATATCTTGGGCTGTTATGTATTTGGGACCCCTGACGCAAATGGATGCGTCCCTAACTCCATAGAGATTACTTCTCAGTACAATCTCTTTCAAATTTATTAAAATCTCATGTACTGATTCTTCAATACCTGCTATCGTAGAATATTCATGCAGCACATTTTCAGATGTTGCACGTGTGATACATGTTCCTTCTATTTCTCCAAGTAAAGCCCTTCGCACGGCAATACCTATGGTATCGGCTTGACCTTTCATAAGCGGGGACAGAACGAAACGACCATAATAAAGACGCTTACTGTCTACTCTGGATTCAACACATTTCCACTGTAGTGTTCGAGTGGATACTGCTACTTCTTCTCGAACCATACTATTATTTTTCTTTTATTTATGATTATTGGATCAGATCATTGAATCATTTATTTCTCTTGGAATCTCTTTAATTCTTATTTCTACACACGTCTTTTTTTAGGGGGGCGACATCCATTATGCGGCATGGGTGTTACATCACGTACGAAACTTAATAGCATCCCATTTCTACGAATGGCTCGTAATGCCGCATCTCTTCCGAGACCTGGACCCTTTATCATAACTTCTGCTCGTTGCATACCCTGATCAACTAATGTACGAATAGCATTAAATGCTGCGGCTTGAGCAGCATAGGGTGTTCCTTTTCTTGTGCCTCTGAATCCAGAGGTACCTGCGGAAGCCCAAGAAACTACCCGACCTCGTACGTCTGTAACAGTTACAATAGTATTGTTGAAACTCGCTTGAACATGAATAACTCCTTTTGGTATTCTACGTTCATTCTTATTTGAACCAATGCGTGCATTCTTACGTAAACCAATTTTTGCTATAGGTTTTGTCATATTTTATTATATCATATTCATAAGAATAAAATAAAAAGAAAGAAGAATCAGAAATCTACAGAAAGATACGGGGATATCCATTTCATATGAAAACGAATCCATTCTTCTTTCTTTTTACATGTACATGGGTTTTTCTTTTAAAAAGTTCTTGATTTAGAACTTGAGAAGGATTACCCCTGTCTCTGTTTATGTCTCGGATTGGAACAAATGACTATAATTCGCCCCCGCCTACGAATCAAGCGACATTTTTCACAAATTTTACGAACAGAAGCCCTTATTTTCATATTTAGAATTCCTTACCTTCATTCTGAATCTATTTTTTTGGAAACAAAAATCAGTTTATTGCATTTTTTAACTTCGAATTATATCCCTACGAAAAGGATGTTTAAAAGAATGATCTAATAAGAATGATCTAATCGTTCGAATCTTTTTTGCGAAGTCTATAAATTATACGTCCCCTGGTTGAATCATAACGACTCATTTCTATTTTGACTCTATCTCCGGGTAGTATACGTATAAAACTGCGCCGGATTCTCCCTGAAATATAACCTAGAATTAGATCTTCATTATCTAACCTAACTCGGAACATACCGTTGGGAAGTGATTCAGTAATTAAACCCTCATGAATCAATTTTTGTTCTTTCATTCCAGGGAACCCCCTTTAAGTATCAACTAATAGAGGAAGAGTTCTATAATTCACTTCTCTTCTCTATTTTACAAATAGTAAGTTCGAGAGAAAATTAGGGTACCCGAGGAGAATCACCATATATAACACAAAATTTCTCCTCCAATTTTTTCTAGTCGAGCTTCTCGATCTGTCATTATACCTCGAGAAGTAGAAAGAATTACAATTCCCATTCCACCTAAAATCTTAGGAATTCGTTGATAGTTGGAATAGATTCGTAGACCAGGTCGGCTGATACGCTTTAAAATTATTTTATTACCTTTCCTAGTCTTTCTATGTCGTAAGGTTGAAACCAAGAATTTTTTTTGACTTTCTTGATGTTTTCGAACGTTTTCAATAAAACCTTCTCGTAAAAGTATTTTCACAATGTTTTTAGTGATATTAGTAGATACTATTTGAACTCTTCCCTTTTGATCCATGTCAGCATTTCTTATAGAAGTTATTATATCGGCAATAATGTCCCTACCCATGACGAACTATAGTTATTGGTGCCTCCTCATTTTGATATAATCAACATGCTTCTTTTTTGTTTTATTTTTTATTGAATTTTTTTTTTTGAAATTATTCAATTCTAAAAAATTATTAGAAATTTAAAGTATATGCATGAGACACAATCTATTAATCGGATCTATTTCAGATATTTGAATATTCTATTCTATATATAGATAGGATATAGCCTATTTTCATCTATAATACTTCGGGTGCTAATGAAACTATTTTAGTAAAATTCAACTGTCTCAATTCCCGAGCAATCGCACCAAAAATTCGAGTTCCTTTTGGATTTCCTTCTTGATCAATGATAACCGCTGCATTGTCATCATATCGTATTATCATGCCGTTGTCACGTTTGAGTTCTTTACACGTGCGTACAATCACAGCTCTAATTATTTCTGATCTTTCTAGAGGCATGTTGGGCACTGCTTCTTTGATTACAGCAACAATAACATCGCCAATATGAGCATATCGGTGATTACCAGTTCCTATGATTCGAATACACATCAATTCTTGAGCTCCACTGTTATCCGCTACATTCAAAAGGGTCTGAGGTTGAATCATATCATTTTTATTTGAATCTCTTATTTCAATGCAAGGGATAAGGGAAAAAAGAAATATTGTCTGTCCAGAGATAAATAAATCCGTGGTTGTTTTTTCATTCTCAATACTCCTTTTTCTTTTACTTTTGTTTACCTATCCTGAAATAACAAATTGAGTTCGTATAGGCATTTTGCATGCAGCTATTTCCATAGCAGCTTTGGCTACAGTTTCTGATACTCCACTCATTTCATAAAGTATTCGGCCCGGTTTAACAACGGATACCCAATATTCGGGGGATCCCTTGCCCGAACCCATACGTGTTTCTGTAGGTCTTACAGTAACAGGTTTGTCGGGAAAGATACGTACCCATATCTTTCCACCACGACGCGCATATCGTGTCATTGCTCTTCGCCCTGCTTCTATTTGTCTAGCTGTGATCCAAGCAGGTTCAAGTGCCTGAAGAGCATATCTGCCAAAACAAATATGATTGCCTCGACAAGATATTCCCTTCATTCTACCTCTATGTTGTTTACGAAATCTGGTTCTTTTGGGGTTATAGTTGATGGTTGTTTCTGAATTCCATCTCTACTGCAGAGCCGGACATGAGAGTTTCTTCTCATCCAGCTCCTCGCGAATGAAATGATTCAATAATATTACATATATACATGTATTTATGTATTTCATTCTCTATCAAAAGAAAGAATATACTAATTTTTTTTGATATTGAATTTGTTACATAGGTAGCTGTATATATAACTAGATAACTAGGCGTGTTTGTTTATATACAATGCTTCTTTCTTTTATCAAGATTTATAAATTATTTTACTTTACCTCTATTGAATCACGCCAATAGTCATCCAATAAATGAAATTCTTCAATTAAATAAAAAGAAAGAAAGGGTTCGCGGGCGAATATTGACTCTTTCCTCCTTCATTTGTAGGGTCAATTCATGACCCTTCAGAAGAAATCCATTTTTTCTTGGTTCATTCCGCCATCCTACCCAATGAATCATTAGGATTGATTTGTTTTCAATAAAATCCTATGTAGTCACAGGTTCCATCGTTCCCATAGCTTCTCCATTAATGCTTAGGCCTGAACTCTGCAATGGAGCTCTCAACAAAATCTGTTATTTGTTTCCGAGTCAATCTCCTCAGTTTTTCTTAACCCGAAGCTCGATTCAATTATTCTCTATTTTCTATTTTTTATATTATAGATTTTTCTATCTTTGATATTTGATATCTTATTATTTCTTTATCTATTTCTATCTTATTAGATACATAATAGACTATATTATACATATTTATTAGATTATTTAGATTCTTATTTTAATTTAATTTCTTTTATTATATTTATTCTATTTTCTTCTATGTTTCTATTTTATTTCTCTTTTTTATTTGTATATTTCTTATTATATTGGAATTGTATATTTTGTATTTTTATTGTATATTGATGTTGATGCTTTATAACACTGCCTTTTTTATGGGGTAATTCTTCATAAACCATACATATGGGAATCATATATCATTGAGATCTTTATTCTCTCTTTCTATCATCCTTCCATTTTTCCACATCCCTTTTTTTTTTCACAATTCAGAATCATATTTCTTTTTTATGAAAAGAATTTCAGTTGCTACAACTATATGATCGATTCAGTCATATAGTGACTGTTTCTTGGGATCTCGACAATACGAAGCAATAAGTTGGTTATTAGTTTTGAGTTTCTTTAGTTTTGATAGTTACTAAGTTTATAGTGGGGTCAGCTTGTTTTTTTTTTCAATCTCAACTCTAAATAAAAAACTAACGAGTCACACACTGAGCATAGCAATTATACTAAAATCTAAATTAAATTAAAGGGTAAATCAAATTTTTATTTAACCTTATAGAATTATAATTGTTCGTTTTTCTTTGATTAATAAAAAAAAAAAGAAAAAGAAGAAAATAGTTTCTAAATTTTTTCTATCGATGAGCAGAATGGCGAGATAAAGAAAGGTCCATTATTATTATTTTCTTATTCTTGGTTTACAAATATCCAAATTTTGATGCCTAAGACTCCATAGATAGTTCTAATTGTATGGGAACAGTGATCAATTTTAGCGCGAATTGTTTGTAAGGGAACCCTGCCTTCTCTGATCCATTCGACACGTGCAATCTCTTTTCCGTCGATACGCCCTGCAATTTGCACTTGAATTCCTTTTGTACCCGTTTGTTCAGTTAATTCAATAGCTTTTTTCATTGCCTTTCGAAATGAGACTCTATTTTTTAATTGTAAAGCTATATATTCTGCAAGAATATTAGGTTGTCCATAAGGCTTTTCAATTCTTGTGATAGCAATGTTGAGTCTCCGGTTTACAGAATGAAACTCTTTTTGTACATTCATCTGTAATTCTTCGACTCCCCGTGTTCGTCCTTCTATTAATAAATTGGGAAATCCAATATAGATTATGACCTGAATCAAATCTATTCTTTTTTGAATTTCTATATGGGCAATTCCTTCGAAACCTGAGGATATTCTCTTATTTTTTTTTACATAGTCCTTAATACAATTCCGTATTCTTTCATCTTCTTGTAGGCCCATGGAAAAATTCTTTGGTTTTGCGAACCAAAAAGAATGATGACTTTGAGTTGTTCCAAGTCTGAAACCAAGTGGATTTATTTTTTGTCCCATATTTTTCTATTATTTTTCCATCCATTTTTTTATAAATAGGAATCTAAATTATATTTATTTAGATGAATTTAGATGAATCAAAAATCTCTATTTTTCTTTTAAAAGAATCTTTATATGACAAGTGGTTTTTTTTATCATATAACTACGCCCTCGAGCCCGGGGTCTTAACTTTTTCACAATAGCACCTCTATTGACTTCAGCTTTACTAATAAATAAATCAGCTTCATTCAAACCCATATTATGACTAGCATTTGCTGCTGCAGAATAAACTAATTTTAAGATTGGATAAGATGCCCGATAAGGCATTAGTTCCAGTATCATGAGTGTTTCCTCATAAGAACGTCCGCGAATCTGATCAATTACTCTTCGTGCTTTGAAAACAGACATACATATATGTTGAGCTAACACGTTTGCTTCTCTATCCGAATTTTCGTTCTTTATCATAAAAGTTCTCCCCCGCCAATGAATGATAAGTGCTTAGGGTGAAGTATAGTATAAGATAAGTCAGAAAAGTCTAAGTCTTAGTATATTAGTCTACTATAAAAAGAAAAGAAATATACCTATACTCTTACTATAAGATAAAGACTCTTAAGTCTAAATACTATTAAGATAAGGCTTTTCACATGAATACTTAGTAGAACGACTAACGACGAGATTTATTATCGTTTCTCGCGTGTCTCACGAAAGTGAGAGTAGGTGCGAATTCTCCCAATTTGTGACCGACCATACGATCTGTGATATAAATAGGTAA